TAGAGTTCGAATTAAAACCACCCGATTGCAGGTAATGCCAGACTTTTCTATTTTGTGAGGATCAATCAAATAAAGTTTTCCTTAGAAAAAGATTCTATAAAAGCAATGATAAATAGATACGAATAGAGCAAGAAAAGAAGGAAATAAAAAAACATAGTATAGAAAAGATATCCAAAATAATATAGAAATCACTATCCTACCCTTAGTTTTTCTTTCCTTAATTTAATTGAATTTCGTTTGATTAGGGCAAAGTTCCTTAAAAACCTCTGCCTTTTTTAAAATATCCTGAACAGTTCCTGTAGGCTGAGCGCCTTTTTCAAGGAAATAGAGAATAGCGGGAACGTTTAAATAAGTTTGATTCTTGATCGGATCATAAAAACCCACTTTCCGAAGATCTCTTCCTTCTCTTCGGGATCGAACATCAATTGCAACGATTCGATAGACGGCTCATCGGGATAGATGTAGATGAAAAACAACCCCCCCTAGAACCGTATAGGAAGTTTTCTCCTCGTACGGCTCGAGAAAAAATGATTCGAAGTTTTGTCTCTGGATAAAATTAGAATAAAATAAATAGGAAAGGAGTCCGTAAAATAAATTAGTCTATAATTTAACGCATAGTCATTTGTATTTAGCTTCCTTCCTGAAAAAGAAAAAATCATTTGTACTCATAACTCAAGTTCAATAATTCTCAAATATCTTAAATAAAAATCTATAAGATATTTTTTTATTGAGTGGTCTTTAACCCCCCTTTTTTGTCTCGTTTAAAATCTATTTGGATTCTTTATTCGGATCCGCGAGACAATTGAAGTGGTCTTTCCTTGTTCTGGGATCCTTTATCTTGGTTTTAAATCATTGGGTTTAGACATTACTTCGGTGCTTCTTAATCAAAATGGTAGCAACATACCCCTTTTGTGATTTCTTTCTATCAAAGAATCATACCGACGGTATGATTCGTGCGCGATACACTGTGGATCGAAAAAGTTTTAGCCGTTCCAACAAATTTTTTTGAATTGAAAATTTGTTCGAATCGGATCCTTTCGATTTCTATATCGAAGATATACTTACGAAGTTGTTCCAATTTATTGATTGGCATTAACCCTAGATCCTTGCCCCTGAGAAATTAATCAATACTTTCTACTCGAGCTCCGTCACGAACTATTTACATTACAACCCAATAAAAAAAAGAAGGGTTCTAGTAGAATAGAAAAAAGACGTCGAGCCAAGAGCACCTTCATTCCTATATAAAATGGTGGATGTAAGAATAAGAATCCACACCGGATCGTGTCCTTCAAGTCGCACGTTGCTTTCTACCACATCGTTTTAAACGAAGTTTTACCATAACATTCCTCTAATTTGGAACCAGTATGGAATTGATTCAATTATGGAATCATGAATAGTCATTGGTTCAGTCGGTACAGAGACATAGTCATTTATATTTTTTCTTATCTACCCCTGGCCTTTTTGTATGAATGGAACATTTTTATATAAATCTATATCTCAAAAAAATATTTAACAGAAATATCCAGCAATCTAAATATAGAAATAACATAACTAACATAAATCACACAAATAAATAAATTATATTTGACTCTGCCTCTTCAAGTGACTCAATAAGATAGACCGACCCATTGCAACTTCCCAAAACTTCCCAAAGATTCAATCCATAAGGAATCATTACAAATCTTGATACTTGAAAAAGTTTCTTACTTCTACATCATTATTTGAGTCAAGTTTTACAGTAAAGACTCCATTTGATTATCATAAGAAAGAAAAATCTCTGTTTCTTTTCGAATGGAATTGTCAATGATGTAAAGCAAATAAACTAAATAGATCGAACAAGAAAAAGAAATATCATTGTTAAATATTTAAATTTTAATATTTTAGGGATGCAAATTCTTTTTTACAAAAATAGAAAGACTATTATCACTGAAATAGGATAAAATACTTATAGGCTAAGCACTTCCTCTTTTATATGTATTTTCCTATTTTGTTTAACCTGAGGTTAAGTAATCTTTCTGCAACTGTGATCTATGTCCTATCTTATCTTTATATGGATCACAAAAGGGTTCAGTTACTTTTGTATCTCATTTGAACTCGATTTAGTTCAGTTTGTGAAAAACTCAGATACGATTCCAAAAAGAATTATTAAAAATAAAAAAAAGAAAGAGGAATAATAATAATATTCTATACCAAGATTAGACCTTGAAACAGAACCTTGTTGAACAAAAAAGCAGTATTCGGATACAAGGTATATGCTCTGGGACGGAAGGATTCGAACCTCCGAATAGCGGGACCAAAACCCGTTGCCTTACCGCTTGGCTACGCCCCATTTCTATTTTTATAGGACACTAATACTAATAAAGAATAATATTGGTATTAAGTGTTCGTCAATTCCAGTCCAACTATCTATAGAAAATCTTTATTCTTTATAGAATTTATTATAGATTCGTTGCTAGGATTTTGACATGTGTATATCTAGAATTCAACTGAATTTATTGATCATTACATATAATTCAATTAAGATATTGTATGAAAGTATGATTTCTTCTATTCTCCTTTGAGAATTGGAGGATTTTTGATTGAGCGGAAAAAGAAGGATTTTTTTGTCTACCTCACTTTCTTCATTTTTCCTTATATCAATAACTCAATCAAAATGCAATTATCTCGACGAAAAAAAATGTCTGTTATGCTTAATATCTTTAGTTTGATCTGTCTTAATTCTGCCCTTTATCCGAGTAGTCTTTTCTTCGCCAAATTGCCCGAAGCCTATGCTTTTTTGAATCCAATCGTAGATGTTATGCCAGTCATACCCCTGTTCTTTTTTCTTTTAGCCTTTGTTTGGCAAGCTGCTGTAAGTTTTCGATAAGATCTTTAATAGTATTCTAGAAAATTCATGATTTATTCGAGAAAAATTATAACAATTGATAAGATCAAATAAGTCTGACAGTATGAACCTTCGATTCAAACATTGAAATTCTCGGATAGCCGCGAGAAATCCGGCTCGCCCCATTTCGCTGTTTTAATCCTTTTTCCGGCGAAATACCTTATTAGATTAGCATTAGCTTAGGATCGCTTACAATATTTAATTGTGGGTATGAAAGTGATTTGTGGTAATCAAAGACTCTTATTACATTACAAATTTCAACTTCATTTGAATTTCTGAACATTCTTTTCTATTTCTATAATTCATGGTGTCAAAATAGGATATGTGATATAAAAATGGAGGATCTATTATCTTTTCTCGTTTTTCTTTTTCAAAAAATGATCTTGGAGGTTGTGTAATGCTTACTCTCAAACTTTTCGTTTACACAGTAGTAATATTCTTTGTTTCTCTCTTCATCTTTGGATTCCTATCCAATGATCCAGGACGTAATCCTGGACGTGAAGAATAAAATAAAATCTTATTTTATTTTAGCTATTCCACACGTTTAACTAGGAAAAAAATAAAAGGGGGTTTGCGAAATTTGAAAGAAAAAAATAGAAAGTCATCAACGGAAACGGAAAGAGAGGGATTCGAACCCTCGGTACGAATAACTCGTACAACGGATTAGCAATCCGCCGCTTTCGTCCACTCAGCCATCTCTCCCAATTGAAAAAGATAATTACTATGTTACATTACACATCAAGTAAGGATTAAATAAAGTATTTCTTTCACATTCTTTATCGTTATTATATAATTAGCAATTCCATTTAGATGCTCGAAAGATCCAAATAGAAAGATAAATAAAGAAGACCTTCTTGCTTTTATTTTGTTCGAAGTGCCCTTTTGGCCTGGCCCGGCCAATACCCAGCCGGGCCTTTTTTTGTTCCAACAAATTCCCTTTATTTATACGCAAGATACTCTAAATAGCCAATTTGGTATCTGTGTAACAATTTCCGTTCTGGGGTTTACATATATTTATAATTTTTGTTATAATGGAAATTGAGAAGGATTTTTGATTCAAAAGAATCAATTAAGTATGTATCAATTTGTATTTTCTTATGTCATTAGTCAAACCAAATTTGAGATTCAAATCCAAGAATCGTTCATGAATTCTCAGTCAACAAATAGTTGATGATTCCAATTTGTCATAAATTTCGGTTTTTTTGAGTGAAAATATACATCTGATTTTTCAATAGAAAAGTGAGTGGAAGTTTTTTGGCATTGTGTGTTTTGAGATACTATACAATCAATCGAAGGGGTAGATCAAATACAATCAAAAGAGGAAAAGGGGTTTCTTTTATAATTTTTATAAATTTCGAAAAAGGATTAAAAAAGGGATGCAAGTACAATAAACTAAAGTTTAGTAATCCAACCCAAAAGGGGAAATTTTTCTCCTATTGTATATCGTTTTGGCGGCATGGCCGAGTGGTAAGGCGGGGGACTGCAAATCCTTTTTCCCCAGTTCAAATCCGGGTGCCGCCTCATCAACAAACGAATCAAAATCTCTTATTCTGTTCTGATGATATAACTCAATCAAATTTTCCCCAGCAGAACAGAATAAGGGGACTGTTGACACTTGGTTGATTCTAAACATCCGTTCTGCGGATTTTGTAAAAGATTGGAAATCCTTGAATCCAAAATTCAAAGAAAGATTATAATGGTCGAAGCAAGACTTCCCGATTCCCTTCTACTACTAATGTAATGTCTACTGATTGGGTCTTGAATTACATTGTATAGCCGGCAGAGAATTCAACTCCTAGTTGGGGGAAGCCCTTTCTATATTGTAATCTACATATATAGACTCACGAGAATCTCTGAGTGTTGAGGCATTCAATCACTATTCGATTGAGATGGATAATTTCCTTTTTTATAGAAAAGAAAAAGTGCAAAAAAAAAATCATTTTTTTTTGAAACCCCTTGTCAAGAGTATAATATACCCTTTAGAGAGACAATCAGGAAAGAGTACGGAATGGATTTATTTGATTGATTCATCAATAGTGTTCGGCCAGAATCCCTTTTTGACTCTGAACCATTCATTATACTATTATTAGTGAGCAATAATGGAATAATTCTATCATAGAGATAAGGGACATAATTCACATGGATATAGTAAGTCTCGCTTGGGCTGCTTTAATGGTAGTCTTTACATTTTCCCTTTCACTCGTAGTATGGGGAAGAAGTGGACTTTAGAAGCACTCCTAATTTAGTTGAGAAATGAAAGGGTATCAATTGTTTTATAGATCGTTCTGCAACGCATTTTTGATTTGAATTGAAATCATTTTCAAATAAAAAGATCTTCATTTCCAAATTCCATTGGATTCTAGTGGAGAAATGTATTCTATAACAGTAAAACAAGTATTTCAGATTCATCGGAATAAATAGATGTATCAAAGAAATAGAATTGGGTCCTACGTCAATTCCATATATGGATTAATAACTACATATATTGAAGATAGAAGCGAATATAGTAGACCAACTTTATTAGAAAGTCAAGTACAACTTTATATGCTACTATAACACTACTAGAGAGTATGGTAAGTAAGAAAGAAAATTCTTTCTTACTTACCATACTCTCGGATCTCATAGAATACCGACGATTATAGCCCGTTGATTTCATTTAAGACGCAAAAATAGAATACTTTTCATTTGATTTCTTCAACTATTGATAAGAATTCAGAAGTCAAGTTTCATTTAAAGTAATTATAATTAATCATTTTGACTTACTGTTTTTACGTAAATTATAAGTAGAAAGGCAGTAGGAACTAAAATGAACAGTGCAGTAGCAATAAATGCAAGAATATTTACTTCCATAATCTCATCGTTTTTTTATTTCACAATAACTCGGGATTTAATCCCATAGAGATGATAAATCTTTCGCCTGTCAATTCAATGAATGCATTACCTATCGATGATCTTGAATCGGATCAATATCATGAATAACAATATCTGAGCTATTAAATTAATTCGTCGTCGAGAATTGAATAGTATAACATACGAAGATCTTTTATCCATACCAAATCCAAGATTGGATTCCCGGACCAATCAAAAATTCCTTTACTTTATTTATTTTCTGTTCTTTCTTTTCTATAAACTACCTTAGGTCTTCCTTGTAAAACCATCAAATGAAGTATCATCTAATCACCCACCCATTTCCATTAACTACAAAACCCCAAACAAGCGAAGTGGAAAAAGAGAGGAATTAGGTTCTAAATTTTAATGATCTAATTTTCTTTGGAAGAAAAAAAGTATGAGAAAGATGAGTCGCAGGAGAAAAGATGGAATATTCTATCAACTTCACTATTTTAGTTATTTTCATTTTAGTTTAGGGTTTGTTATTTCTTCGACAGAATCCTGAAAAAAAGAGGGGAAACCCCTTCGGAATTCAATTATACTCTCTGTCCCTTCTTTCACAGAAAACGGAGAGGCGAATTGATGTACTTATTGTATCCGTCGGGACTGACGGGGCTCGAACCCGCAACATCCGCCTTGACAGGGCGGTGCTCTTGCCTATTGAACTACAATCCCAGGGAAATAAGAAGAGATCTAGCAGAAAATTTGGATTCTTTTTTATTCTCTCGTATCAGGTATTTCGTAAGAACAAGAGGGTTCTACCATCTGATAGTAGATTGGCGAATTGTTGGGCCGAGCTGGATTTGAACCAGCGTAGACATATTGTCAACGAATTTACAGTCCGTCCCCATTAACCACTCGGGCATCGACCCAACGCCTAATTCATTTTAGACGTTCCATAATAAACTTCCTTTCGTCTCCCAGGCAGGCTTGACAAATACATATCACTTGATATAAAATCCAAAGTCCCACTGAGTAGACTAATAGAAGGACTTGACAAATATGGATCACTTGATAGAAAATCCCACTCCTATAGTCTTGAGTCTTGGTATACCCCCAGAGGGACTTGAACCCTCGTTTTCTCCGTGAAAGAGAGAGGTCGTAACCACTGGACCATAGGGGCCTATGGCCACCTTGATTCATAAATCAACTAGAAATAATAGGTCCCGGGGGCGGCCACCTTTAGGAAATCAAAAAGCACTAGAAATACAATAGGTAATAAACCAAAATAGGTAATAAGAAAAATACAATAGGTAATAAGGCCTATGGCCACCTTAACTTAATATAACTCAAATTTAACTTAATATAAACTCGGGCCACCTTTAGGAGATGAATAGGAGACGAATCAAACCGAAAAACTCGTTAACTATTCTGGTAATGGTAATCAAACTTCACCATTAAACTTACAACCTTAAAACTTGATTTCATTGGTCTTTCTCGTCTTTATCTCTCTCATTCATAAAGGGTTCTGCGTTGGATCCAAGATCCTTTACTCTGCAGTGGATTCGAGGTGCTTTACCAAAATATGATTTGGCCGCTCAAATTATATTGAGTCCTAAGTCATACTGTCAACTGACGACAGGACAGGAGGGCAATAAAAAAAGAGAGAAGACGGAAATATAGATTAGGTATATCCGCACGTTAATAAATACAACATTCATATAGTTTTCTGGTATTCAATATTCAAGTAGATTAGAATATCAATACTATTATACATTATAATATAA